ACCTACGTCAAGATAAAACCCCCTTGAAACACTCTGGTAGTGTTCCTGAATCTGAATCCAAATAATGACTCAGAGCACATGGAGCCATCTATTTTTGCGGTCAAAAAATATGGCAGACTGGCGGATCTTTCTATCCGTTAATGAAAGAGCCCAATGCACAAAAATGCATGTTGGGTCTTTAAAACAGCTCAAATCACTTTGATTAGAATAAGTTTGGTCTGTTTTACCGAGAAAGTCTACGGTTCGAGTCCGTATAGCCCTAAAACCCTATCCACTCCAAAATCCGAGTGAATTTTAGAAGTTACAATTCTACCACGAGTCCTTTTTAAAACGCCAATCGAACCTAATCCCAATCGAATCTAATAATCCTTCATATGGGTAGCGGAATGACCAGCCATATTTCTGCCCAAGCTAAAGTTTGAAAAACGACTCTCTTTGGTACGTTTCATTAGAACGATTGTCAACAATACAAAATAGGAATTTCTTCGTATAGCTTTACCTAAACCTAGCAAAGGTAGTCTTCTCTTTCCGTATTCAATAAATCGAAATTCCTACCCATAATTCTACTTTCTTCTACTTTACTGGTTAAATAAGTAACAACCTCACAGGACAGAACAATGGGTTGCCCGGGATTCGAACCCGGAACTAGTCGGATGGAGTCGATAATGTTACCGGTTAAATAAGTAACAACCTCTCCCCAAGCCGTGCTTGCATTTTTCATTGCACACGGCTTTCCCTCTGTATACATCTAAAATTCAGTTCCGCCATTAGACAAAAAGTGGAATACTTAGACCCTTCTTACCAAGTAAATTTCAGAATAGCAATAAGGAAAAATTTTGTTAGTTCTTCCTTATTGCTATTTATTAGATTCAATTCGAATCAAAATTTCCATTTCCGCGCTTTCATAACGAATCAGTCATGATTGGCCAAATCATTGATACAAATAATATCCAAATACCAAACCCTTTTTTGATGGAACCTCCGCGAACTAAAAGAAGCTCTTGGAAAGGTCAAGGAAAGAACTTGTTCTTCCGCCGTAAAGAATTCTTCGAATAATTCCGATCCAAATCTTTTCAAAAAAGCCCGTACAGTACTTTTGTGTTTCCGAGCTAAAGTTCTAGCACAAGAAAGTTGAAGTATATACTTTATTCGCGACAAAGTTTTTTTTTTGGAAGACCCGCTATAATAATGCGAAAGATTTCTGGATATACGCCCGAATCGGTCAATAATCTCAGAATCTGATAAATCGATCCAAATGGCCTTACTAATAGGATGCCCTAATATATTACAAAATTTGGCTTTAGCCAAGGATGAAATCAGGGGAATCATTGGAAGAATAGTATCAAACTTCTTAATAGCATGATCGATTACAAATGAAGTTTCTAACATTTGATTATGTATCGTTGAAGTCTTTCGCCGCACACTTGAAAAATAACCGAGAAAGTCAAGGGAATGGTTTGCTAATCGGGTTATATGGATTCTTCGTGGTTGAGACCAAAGGTCAAAATAAGATTGCCAGAAATTGACAAAGTAATATTTCCATTTATGCATCAAAAGAGACGTACCTTTTGAAGCGAGAATTGCTTTTCCTTGATACCTAACATAATGCATGAAAGAGTCCTTGAACACCCATAGATTGGCTTCAAAAGCCCCGGCCAAGGTTTCTACAAGATGCTCTATTTTTCCATAGAAATAGATTCGTTCAAGAAGTGCTCGAAAAGATGTTGATCGTAAATGAAAAGATTGGTTACGAAGAAAGACAAAGACGGATTCGTATTCATATACACGAAAATTATATAGGAAGAAGAAGAATCTTTGATTTCTTTCTGAAAAAGAAGGACTGACTTTCTGTGAAGTAAGAAAACTATTCCAATTATGAAACTCGTGGAGAAAGACTCTTAATAAATGCAAAGACGAAGCATCTTTTAGCCAGTAGCGAAGAGCTTGCACCACGATTTCGAGATGGATTGGGTAAGGTAGTAGGATATCGAACACATAATTTAACTTTGAAATTTTGTCCTCTAAAAAAGAAAAAATCGAATGAATTGATCGTAAATTAGCGGATTTGACTACCTCTTTCCCTTTCTTTTGGCGCTTTTCTAGGGAAGATAGGAATCGGATTGAAAATGGAATTTCCATAATGACCGAAAATCCCTCGGATAGCATTTGAAAATCAAAATTCTTATTGCGCCCCCAAAGTGTATTTTTTTTAGAATCCTTCAGAGAAAGAATCCAAAAATTTGGGTCATACATTCGAGTAATTAAACGTTTCACAATGAGTAAGCTGAATTTATTGTCATAACCTGCATTTTTCAACAAAATGGATCTTGGTAAACCATGATCATGAGCAAGTGCATAAATATACTCTTGAAAGATAAGTGGATATAAAAAGTCGTGTTGTTGAAATCTATCGAGCTCTAAAGAACTTTGAAATTCCGCCATTTTGAATGCTATTTGAACCGAAGGTAGAGGATTTTGGGAGTTATCAAATGATACAGAGTGCGATACAGTCAAAACAAGGTATTTTTCGAGTAAGATTAAGGAAGCGATACCTCGGATACAGGTAAACTTATTAACGGATTCTCGATCCTCTCTTTTTCCATTTTTCTTGAAGTCGTTTATATTCGTTCTAGGATAACAAGATGTTTAATTTTTTCACCCCAATCGCTCTTTTGATTTTGGAAATTTTGTTATCAATCTACTCTTTCTTATACGCACACAGCTCCATTCTGGAATGGAGAATGCTAATATTTAGGATTCATGAAAAAATAAAGAATCCGCTTCTCGGATAAGCCCTTACCCGTATTCAGGCACTAATATATTTTTAACGTCTAATTAGATCGGGTAATCATTCAAATTAAGAATAGGAGCTCGTTTCTTTTTCGTTCCTTATAATTTCATTAAATTAATTGAAGCCAGAGGGCTCTATCCATTTATTCATTCGACCCAACTTGAAATTGAATCCATTTGACTCCCTTCCAATAAGTTAAGCAAACGATCGGGAAAGAAGAAAAGATTCTCAGAACTCTTGGTTGCTACGACATGCTATTTTTTCCATTCATTCCCTTTTAGGATCAGTCGTGGTCTTCCAAACTTTACCGATGGTATGGATGAATTCATCGCTTCATCTAAATGTGTAAAAGATCCGAGTCGCACTTAAAAGCCGAGTACTCTACCGTTGAGTTAGCAACCCGAATAGAAAAAAAGTATGTAGATATAATCAGAATGAAAAAAATGATTCGACGAGCGAATCAAAGCATAAAAACCCATTTTCGAATCGATTAAGAACAGAAAACCTAATAAGTCATATGAAAATACAAGAAATTTTCCGATAACAGAAAAACCAGAAATAATGATAGATCCTTCCTTATGTCATTGTTATTCACGTTTTCAAGCAAAAATGCGTCTATCAAAGCGCATCTAACGAACCCCTTAATTTTGACTAAAGTAAGGCAAAAACCAAACCAATGAGACGGAAATAACGAGATCCCGTTATAAATAACGAGATCCCTTTATCACGCTGCATTATATTTCGTCAATGCATTGTTGTCAATATAAAGGTTAACAAAAGGATATAATGAAAAAAGATAAGAAATTCGGTTAAAAAATATTCCAAAAAATAAGGATTTGAGTTAGATTAGCACTCCCTAGATACAAAAAAATTTAGCTAGGGGAAGAAAAAATAAAAAGGCGAAAAAATCTAGAATTTAATCAATAAATAAACAAAATAGAGAAAAGTTCTAGAAAGGGGTAGCATATACCCCCTTATTTCCTCCAATTAATTTAATTTTATTTGATTAGGACAAAGTTTGTTAAAAACCTCCGACTGCTTTAAAATGTCCCGAACAGTTTCTGTAGGCTGAGCACCCCTTTCAAGAAAATATAGAATAGCAGGAACGTTTAAATACGTTTGATTCTTTAGCGGATCATAAAAACCCACTTTCCGAAGATCTCTTCCTTCTCTTCGGGAGCGAACATCAATTGCAACGATTCTATAACTCGCACGTTGCTTTCTACCACAGCGTTTTAACCGAAGTTTAACCATACCATTCCTCTAATTTTTAACCCTTGTGGAACTGATTCAATTAGGGAATCATGACTAGTCATTGGTTCAGTCGGTACATAGACATAATACCGTCTGGTTTTCCGAATAAATCTTCGACTGGAAGATTTATTCTATGAACTATACGTTTAGAAAATGATTTTCTTAATTCCAGGGATGTCCCTTTTTAAACTCCAGTAACGCTCCGTGACAAAATCCAACGTTCCAAACAGAGAAAAAGAGTTTTTCTTTTCGTGCGCTCGCCTTTAGTTTGGATTTTAGATTCGCTTGGAGGGCCTTCCGCTCCTTAGGATTGTTTAAGAAGAACACCCTAAAGTCCTTGATCCACTTTTGACCTGCCTCAATTCCCCATTCGAAGGTATCCCAAAAATGGCAAGAATCGGCAAAGTCCGAAGGATTGTACTCATGAACGGTTTTGCCGCAGGGGCACTTGAGCACCGGTTCGTACTTTTTCCGATCAGAAAGACATTTTCCGTCTGTTTGTGGCAAAAGACTTTCCTTTTCCAACTCGGGCAACTTCTTCCCATTTATCTCGTATTCCTTTTCAAACTCAGGCAACTTCTTCCCATTTATCTCGTATTCCTTTTCAAACTCGGGCAACTTCTTCCCATTTATCTCGTATTCCGTTTCATCAGCTTCCCACTCAGCAAACGTCCTCCCATCGTGTAGAGGCCAGCTGCGATAGTCCTGGTTATTACAATTATAATAATCCTCGCAATTATAATAAAAATCCGGACAACTATTATCATATTCGAGACAACTATTATCATAGTCTGGACAACTATCAGAATCTTTCGGATAATCTCCCGAAAAGTAAGTACTACAGACGTAACAGTCGCACTTAGGTCCCATGTCTTTGTTATCAAATGCCTTCATAGTGCCCTCCCCAAAAGCTAAAAAAAAAAAAAAAAAAGGAAGAAAATAGATTACATCTGAGTTATTCGAAACTATATGATATATTCGAAATACCCATTCCGCCAATTTAAACTATCCATAATGAATTCATAGACTCCGCCTTAGTGCTACGTAGTGCTACTTAGTACGACTTAAGAAATAGCACAACTACATTATATATGTAAAACATCCATTTCGCAATAGCTAATAGCAATTCGAGCAATTCGAGCAATTCGAAATTGGGACGATTTGCCCAAGGAAAGCATTTTTTATCCGCGTCCAAAAGGCCTTTGAGTTGAAATAATTGTAATTAGGCCCGTGGGACGAAAGGAATCGAACCTTCGATTACCGGGATCAAAACCCGGCGCCTTACCACTCGGCTACGCCCCAGTGTTGATTTTTTGATTTGAAATAATTGTAATTAGGCCCGTGGGACGAAAGGAGTCGAACCTTCGATTACCGGGATAAACCCGGCGCCTTACCATTCGGCAACGCCCCCGCGTTGATTTTTTGATTTGAAATAATTGTAATTAGGCCCGTGGGACGAAAGGAATCGAACCTTCGATTACCGGGATAAACCCGGCGCCGTACCATTCGGCAACGCCCCCGCGTTGATTTTTTGATTCATTTGATGATTTATATTATTACAATAAATTTTTGTAAAGGCCCGCCCAAATCTCTAGCGTTACGCTAAGAGATTCTAGAGAAGAGATTCTAGAGAAGGGATAATGGAAGTATATAGATTCTAGGTTTATGCTAGGAATTTGCCCCGTGTAAATATAGAATTCGACTGAATTTATTGATCATTAGATAGAATGTAATTAAAATAGTAGATGAAAATATGATTTCTTCTATTCGCTTTTGAGAATTGGAGGATTTTTGATTGGGCCGGTTCAAAGAAAAAGAAGGATTTTTTTGTCTACCTTACTTTCTTCCGTTTTCCTTATCTCAAGAACTGAAGAACTCAATCAAATTGCAATTATCGTCAAGAACAAAATGTCTGCTATGCTTAATCTTTTAAGTTTGATCTGTATCTGTTTTAATTCTGCCCTTTATCCAACTAGTCTTTTCTTTGCCAAATTGCCCGAGGCCTATGCTTTTTTAAATCCAATCGTAGATATTATGCCCGTTATACCCCTCTTCTTTTTTCTTTTAGCCTTTGTTTGGCAAGCTGCTGTAAGTTTTCGATAAGATACTTAATACTATCCTAGACTATCCTAGACTATCCTAGAAAATGCATGATTTCTTCGAGAAAAATTTCTAACGATTGATAAGATCAAATAAGTCTTTCCCGCAGCAATCTTTGAACCAAACGTTGAAATTCTTTGGTCGCCGCGAGAAATCAAATCCGGCTCGCCACATTTCCCCATTCCGACCCTTTTTCCAGTGCAAGGCCTTAATTTCTCTGTGATTTTATACAGAATTAGGGTTCCACGCCCCTATCTCATTATGGGCATAAAGTCATCTTGAGGAATCAAAGACTCTTATTTGACCTGATAGACTTATTTTCGAGTTCGAGAAAGCACTTCATTTCTTGGTGTCAAAATAGAATATGGGGTAGAAAAATGGACGATCTATTATCTTTTCTCGGTTTTTCAAAAAAGGCTCTTGGAGATTGTGTAATGCTTACGCTCAAACTTTTCGTTTACACAGTAGTAATATTCTTTGTTTCTCTCTTCATCTTTGGATTCCTATCTAATGACCCAGGACGTAATCCTGGACGTGAAGAATAAAGGTTTTTTCGTTTTTCTATCTTGATTTTTTCATTTTCTTAATATTTTTTATCTATTCCACACATTTAACTAGGAAAAAGGGGTTTGTGAAATTTGAAAGAAAAGAAAATATCAAGTCATCGACGAAAACGGAAAGAGAGGGATTCGAACCCTCGGTACGAATAACTCGTACAACGGATTAGCAATCCGCCGCTTTCGTCCACTCAGCCATCCCTCCCTATTGAAAAAGATAATTATAATTATTAATATGTTACATTCGACATGAAAAAAGAATTCAAAACCGTCTTTCTTTCTCCTTCTTTATTTTGATTCTCAAGATATGTAAAACTTTTCTTAACTATTCCGTTTCGATAAATTCGAAATTCAAAAGATCTAATATAAAGAAAACGAAAGATAAAGAACGAGGACTTCCTTGCTTTGATTTTCTTCGAAAGGCCCTTTTCTTTCCACGGCCCAGCCCGGTCATTACCCAACCGGGCCTTTTTTGATTCCATCAAATTCGAGTGAAATTTCTCTTATTTGACAACAAAAAAGACTTACTAGCTTTTTTGACTATATTTCAAGCAAGACCCAAAAGAAAAAGGACTATTTCCATCCTTACTCGATAACTTTATCGAACTTAGTCTATCAAAAGTACCCTGTCTTATTCATTTTTCTTCCTTTTTTAGTTACTTGACTGCTTTTCTCGAATAACGAAAATGAAACTTTAGACACTGCATTTTTTTGTTATGCTTTGAGCGCTTTTGGTAAGTCGTATCTAGCAACACTCTTCCCACACACGAAAGGATAGGCCTTGTAAATAAGCCCTCT